GTAGCGAATACTGGTAATAATATCAGCAAAAGAACGTTCTCCTGTGCTTCCAGACATGCCAAGCTCCACATATTCTTTATACAGTCAAAAGGTATCGATTCCGTAAAAGATCAGATCAGCAAATGGAAATTTACCAAAAAAATCTTTGTGAGATCGTCAATATTGTACCGAAGGTGTCTTTAGAGTATACCGAATCAGTATAGCTGTCCTTCTTCTGACACAGCAACGCATTTTGAATTTGTATTGGAAGGAATTGCTAAATAATTTATTTTTTCTTTGCCTTGTTGTTTGTCGACTCCACCATTCAATAGAAAATTCCTCAAACTCGTATATTTTTCTCCATTATGGGTTTGGGGCTAGAAACCAACGATCTGGTAAAATGGGAATCTAATAAGTTGGTTTGTAATAATTCATGAAAGAGATTACCCTCTTCCCACAATTGTAAGTAGATGCGAGCTCTCGAAATCTTCTTTTTTGGAGTTGTAGAAGCGGTTTTTCTTGGAATGTTTTTTTCATTTTAAGGAATTCAATTAGTTCGTCGCCCAGTAACAAGTAAGAGTATTAAATTGTATTCGAAAAAAGAAAGAAAACCAAGAATGAAAAAAAAAAAATGATCAAAATAGAAATACTTTTCTAACTTTATTCCGTAATGATTCAAAAAGAGTTTCAGTTTTTGAAGTTACACCAGTTCTTAGTCTTCCTTTCTAAGTTGAGTTGATCATTGACTCAAAAGTTACTCAATCAATCCCTTGATTGCAAGCACAGGATGGGTCGATGTTGTAGATTATGAACCAATTTTTTTATATGCTTGTCACTTTCTCTTTTTTCGTATTGTCTATAATAATAGATGACTCAAAAACTTTCAATTGGTATTTTTGTTTCTCTCCTCTTTTGATTTGACAAAAATTGAAACTTAGGTAAGTGCTTTTTTAGAAATATATGTAGAAAAAGACCAGATTTCATTGAGCTCCTTCATGCCTACTCTAACTAGTTATTTCGGTTTTCTACTAGCGGCTTTAACTATAACCGCAGCTTTCTATATCGGGCTGAGCAAAATACGACTTATTTAAAATTCAGATTTGAACGGTGCAAAACTCAGAAAAAAAATCTTTTTGCGAAATTCTGTGTACTCTAACATTACTTACCAGGTCAATTGCCAATTCTTGGTCATTGAGATTGATGGTAATTCGGATTAATATTTAGGGAGAGATATTACCTCTTTTTTTATCCTTTCAAACAACTTTGAAATGATTGAAGTTTTTCTATTTGGAATCGTCTTAGGTCTAATTCCTATTACTTTGGCTGGATTATTTGTAACTGCCTATTTACAATATAGGCGCGGCGATCAGTTGGACCTTTGATTAATTAATATCACGTTTTTTGATTGACCTCCTTTTACTATCCGGGAGGTCAAATTCAAATTGCTGTTCAAGTTAGTGACGCTCGTTCAATCTAAGAAGAACGGACTCGCGCTCTGTAGGATTTGAACCTACGACATCGGGTTTTGGAGACCCACGTTCTACCGAACTGAACTAAGAGCGCTTTCTTATCAAAACAGATAAGACTGAAAAGAAAGGGGTTGGATTCTTTTTGTAAATTCAATACATCATGGATAGACTATACATAGGATCCTAAGAATGAAAAATTATATCTGTCCAATTTGACTTGATTTCACCGAATCCCCCGTTACTGCTCGAGAGAGCAGTTATAGGTAGGGATGACAGGATTTGAACCTGTGACATTTTGTACCCAAAACAAACGCGCTACCAAGCTACGCTACATCCCTCCAATTAGTTTCCAGTTTCATTGTAGAGAATTCCTATCTTGTTTTCCATATTGTTTTTTCGTCTATCGATTCTAGATAGAATTTATCTGTCCATTTCGTCCTTTTGGTCTCATTTAACATATAATATGCATTAAGATTCATAAAAAATTTTTATCCATTTGAAAAATGGAACCTAATCTGTCGGAAAATTCAATGACTATTTTTGGGGAATACTCGAGACGAAAAGGACGTTTTTATCTTATCTTTTAAGAAAAATATGGAAATAGTTACGGGATCATTGTACATGTCAATTTGAATTCGAAATTCGGCGGACAATTCTAGTACAATTAAAAGTGGTCGTTAACTACCTATGCATCTGATCATATATGTATTGTCATTATGTATTACAATAAAATGAAGGGGGTTTTCAATGCGAGATCTAAAAACATATCTTTCCGTGGCACCGGTACTAAGTGCGCTATGGTTCGCGTCTTTAGCAGGTCTATTGATAGAGATTAATCGTTTTTTCCCGGATGCGTTGACATTCCCCTTTTTTTATTCTAGTTAGTGACGTGGAAAGGAATAAAGAAGATTAGACCTACAATGAAATAGCGGTCACTAATCAAGTCTCCCCCTCTATTTCTCTTTTCTCTATTTTTTCTGATTTTTCGAATTAAGGGAGGAAAGAGAAAGAAGAAAAGTGGATTCAACGGCTGTGGGATTCGGATTCCAATTCGAATAATAGAATAATAGAGGGGTGGAAGTAGACTATAAAATGGGGGTCTAGCGAAGAGTATTATACAAGATACTTAAACGAAATCGTGTACTGTGCTTTGAAATATCGTTTCGAAATCTTTGGATCTGATTTGAATATATTGATTGTAGCAAAATTTTTCAGAATGTGAGTTCAAGTTAGCAACTTCTACTTTTTCTTTCTTCTTCATTTCGAATCGAAAGGAAAAGCGTTGAGTAAATAAAAAATCTAAAGGAGGTTCATGGCCAAGAGTAAGGATATCCGAATAACAGTTATTTTAGAATGTACTACTTGTGTTCGAAAGGTTGTTAATAAGGGATCAAAAGGCATTTCCCGATATATGACTCAAAAGAATCGGCACAATACGCCTAATCGATTGGAATTGAGAAAATTCTGTCCATATTGTTCCAAACATACGATTCATGGGGAGATAACGAAATAGCTCGAACCGAGCACTTGCAACCTCCCCAGGAGGAGGAAAAATGCTATGCTAATTATCGCTAAGATAATTTGAATAGAAAGAAAATCCTATTGTTTTTATGTATTCTAATTCATTTTCTAGATCCAACCGAAATAGGATTTTCGGTTTAAAGAAATAAATTAAACAAACCATGGATAAAACCAAGCGATCTTTGCTTAAATCCAAGCGACCTTTTCGTAGGCGTTTGCCCCCGATCCAATCGGGGGATCGAATTGATTATAGAAACATGAGTTTAATGGGTCGATTTATTAGTGAGCAAGGAAAAATATTATCTAGACGAGTAAATAAATTGACCTTGAAACAACAACGATTAATGACTCTTGCTATAAAACAAGCTCGTATTTTATCTTCGTTACCTTTTATTACTAATGAGAAACAAGGTGAAAGAAACAAGTCGACCGCGCGAGTCCGAAAGAAATATAAGTCAGACAAAAAGAAATATAAGCCAGACGGAAAGAAATAGAAGTCGACTGTGAGAGACACAAAGAAATAGAAGTCGACCGTGAGAGACACAAAAAATAGGCTTACTCTTTCGTCACTTGAATGAAAATTCACACCCGAACTCAAACGCGGATTGATGCTTTTTGCAAAAATCCGACAATCTGGACCGGCTTTGCTTCTCGTTTCGTAAGACAAAAACAAATCAAAAATCGGATTCAGAAGTCAAACTCCAAATTGTTGATTGAAAGTGTTGAGTCCTATTTATTTTTTTTTGAGTCATTTTGACTCTACTTTCCCGGAGGTCATTCTCCGGGGAACTCCGTTTAAATTACTCCGGCGGATTCCTTCCAATTTTCTTTTTTTATGATTTCATTGGAAATTAGATAAAGACAGTTTTTATTTGCTATAGCTATTTGCGCAAGTATTTTACGATTAAGAAGCAACTGTTGCTTATCTAGATCATGGATGAATTTACTATAGTTATAATATACCCACCCGTCACGAATTTCTGAATTGATTCGAGTGATCCACAAACGACGAAAATTTCTTTTTTGTCCATTCCTATCCCGATGAGACGAAGCCAAAGCTCTTATGTCTTGTTGAGTCTTTAAAAGACCTCCCTTAAAGCTTGATATAAATGAACGTGCTTTTCTTCTACGTCTTCGAGCTATATATCCCCGTCTAGTTCTGGTCATTTAATATGCATAAATCAAACTTTGTCGAATAACTAATAGATTTCCGTTCTTGCAGTTATTCTTTTTCTCCCTTCCGAGTCTATTAAGAACCCAATGAGTTTTTCCAATGTATAAACTCAAAATTCCAATGGCTTTGGCTACGATAACCTTCCCGACCACGATTTTTTATTTTTTGAGACCTTTGTTTTACCTCACAATTTGAAATTGGATTCTACTAGGTATTAAAAAGATAATAAGAAATAGAAATTCTAAAGCAATAGTGGATTCCATCGTTTCTATGGTTACTTCTTAAACGGTGAGGTCTTCTCTATACACCGGAGCTTTTAACTTCATTTAATTAATGCTATTGGGAACTTGTATAGTTCACATTCTTTAGCTCTACCCATGAATTATCCAGTAACTAGGTCTTCACAACGAGATCTACCTATACAGTAACGGTATTTAATTATGAGGGTTAGCTGGATAGCTGACCTTGTTAGTCCGTTCTTGCAAGAGGGTGGTCTAATCGTTGAAATTGAAACCAAGAGTTCCTCCGCTTAATGGATAAGCATTTGTTACCAATGGAGAATTCTTAAATTGAGGTGATTGAATTTACACCAAGGGAAACCATAAATTTCCTACACAATGAAAGGCATATGATCCATTTTCGTTTTTTAGATAGTAAATAGAGTTCATTTTTTCGTTCCAGCCAATTCACCGGTACTGACTTTTGATACTGGAAACTTGTTCGCTTTCCTTTGTTCTAGCTCATAATCTGGACGAGTCGCACATACAACCTAGTACACGTTCCTCGACGTTGAGGGCATCTCTTAAGAGCGGGCGATTTTGTAACATTTCTTATTGGCTGTCTTGTCTTTCTAATAAGTTGTTTAATAGTTGGCATGTTGAATCATAGATATAGATATAATTGGATGGTTTAGATCCATCCTAACCAGATTATTTCGAGTCAACTCGGTCGGTAGTGGTAATCTAAAATTAGAGATTTGCGCGAAATACAGGCTAGTATCATTTACGCCCTTCAAGCCATTGAAGCCCTTCAAGCCCTATAGAATCAACAAGTCCATAAGCTTTGGCTTCTTCTGGTGACAGAAAAACATCTCTTTCCATGTCTTCGAAGACCATCCAGAAAGGTTTGTGCGACCTTTGTACAAAAAAGTTTGTGATCTCTTCACGTAGTTTTAGCACCAAATCTGTGTCCGTGATTACCTCTTCCATATAGCCTTGAATAAAAGTACTAGTAGGTTGGTGGATCATTACCCTGATGATATAACAAAATCAAAAGTTTTTCTATTGCACATGATGAAGGGAAGATAAAAGAAAGAGAAAATAATAGCACGAAAAAAGATAGAATTGCGCAACCGTACAGGCATCTTGCTATGCATTGCATACGGCTCTAGAATAAAATTGATCCTTACGCCCCCCGAACGAAAGAGAAAAATAGGATTGATTAGATCCCGCTCGGAAAATGATCAAATTACCACCCTTCCTTTCGTGGGAGTTAAAAACTACTATGATGGCTCCGTTGCTTTCTATATTTCTTTTTTGTCTATGATTAAGCAATCCCAAAGTTGCTTTTTATTTGATTAAATAACCTAAGGGAAAAGAATTTTTTTTCACTAGTTCAGAACATAAATATTATTAAAAGATCTGCCATGTGAAAAAAAGTTTGTGACGCTGAACTGCACTGCCGATAGATAAGAACACATCGGAAATACCTTTTATCTCATACTACTCTCTCGATAAAAAATCTAATGCTTTGAAAAAAAATTTTTGTATATCGAATTCAAAGTGCCATGCTATTATTACTTTTTTATTCATATTTCATATGGAGATTCATTTTTCATATGGCGAAGGCATAGTCGTCTTTTTTCTTTCAAATAAAACCTCATTGGCGCCAAGCGTTAGGGAATGCTATACGTTTAGTCTGTGAGCCTCCAGCCAGGATAAAAGCTGCCATTGAAGCGGCTACTCCCAGACAGAGTGTATGTACATCTGGTAGCACAAAGTTTATCGCATTATGAACAGCTAGCCCATGCATTACTCCTCCACCCGTAGAATTTATAAATAAAAATTGCTCTTGGTTAGAATCGTCGATATTCAGAAATATCATAAGACCGACAATGTTATTTGCCGTCTCGGGACTAAGGTCTTTGAATAAAAAAAGTGCTCTTTCTCGATAAAGTCGGTCGATTAGGTTAAAATTGTATTCCGTAGGAACCGTACAGGCGCCGTTTGGCGCATACGGTTCAAAAAAATAAAAAAAATCAATGTGTATATTCCAATCCCTTTTCGGATTTCATAGCATGCTCTTTACTGACTCCTAATTTTTCTTCGATTTTTCAATAAAGAGGAGTTTTGATTCCTTTCCTTAGAAAAAAAGAATTCATTAATCGGATCGAATTCACTTTTCATTGATGTATTCTTTCATCGCGATCCAATCCAAATCACGATATCATTTTCTTGTTCCAAACTAGGCCTCTTTTATCTTACTCTTTTTAGGTTTATACTCTACTCCGGGTAAAGATCTGCCCGCTTTCGATTTGCACATATAGGACAAATACTCCCCTTACCACTTCGTTTTTCTCAATCCGTACAGTCCGGCAAATATTTGAGGTCTTTATACATATTACTTGATTGATTAAGAGAACAGTTTAAAATCACTTCTATTTCCAAAGAAGTTTTCTTTAGAATAGAGGAATCCCTTTATAAGGAGTAATGGTAGATATATTACCAATTGGTTTTTTTAAACGAAGTCTGGATATTTCAATTTCTTAGTCCAACCGAGCCAGCCATAAATTATTTGAATTTTTAATAGTAATTTGAATCCCCTTAAAAAAAGGATCTAATTGCACTTCACGCTCCAAATTTTTGATGATCTAATTCATTTTTCTTGGGCGAAATCGAGGATCTCTTGATCGGGAAGAGAAGGGGGAAAGCCCATATGACCCAATAGATCTGCCAAGTCGCACTATAAGTCAACCCAAGTTGCTTCCTCGTCTTCGTCGTCAGGAATATCATAAGGTATTTTTGGCACACCAACAGGCATTAAATGAAAGAAAAAATAAAAAAAAAATACTAGACTTTAGATGTGAAAACGTAAGAAAGGTTTTATTGTTTTTATAATATTGTTCTTTATCAAAAATGCATAAAGAAAGACAGAATGAATAAGATCAATTCTTAGAACTAGGCCCCTGTAATCATGAACAAAGATGGTCACATTCGTTTATAGAAAAGGCATCAAGCGCCCCATTGCGTATTGGTACTTATCGAGTATAGAATAAATCTGCTTCTCTTTTTTCCTACGAACGGAATTGTTCCATTATTGCTAATAGAATCAAACAAATTATGAACCCTTGCTCTGAACTAATCGCCCTCCCCTCGGGGGACGTAACATCGGCAGAGTATAGTCGTGTCCAATGTAATAAAGTTGCGTAGTGTCTTTTTTCTTTGATAAAGGGGTATTTTCATGGGTTTGCCTTGGTATCGTGTTCATACTATCGTATTGAATGATCCCGGCCGGTTGCTTGCTGTTCATATAATGCATACAGCTCTGGTTGCTGGGTGGGCTGGTTCGATGGCTCTGTATGAATTAGCAGTTTTTGATCCTTCTGACCCCGTTCTGGATCCAATGTGGAGACAGGGTATGTTTGTCATACCCTTCATGACGCGTTTAGGAATAATCAATTCATGGGGTGGCTGGGGTATCATAGGCGGGACTATCACATCTCCGGGTATTTGGAGTTACGAAGGTGTCGCCGGAGCGCATATTGTGTTTTCGGGCTTGTGCTTTTTAGCAGCTATCTGGCATTGGGTGTATTGGGATCTAGAAATATTTACTGATGAACGTACAGGAAAACCTTCGTTGGATTTGCCCAAGATCTTTGGAATTCATTTATTTCTCGCGGGGGTGGCTTGCTTTGGTTTTGGTGCATTTCATGTAACAGGCTTGTATGGTCCGGGAATATGGGTGTCCGATCCTTATGGACTAACTGGAAAAGTACAACCGGTAAATCCAGCGTGGGGCGTGGAAGGTTTCGATCCTTTTGTTCCGGGAGGAATAGCCTCTCATCATATTGCAGCTGGGACATTGGGCATATTAGCAGGCCTATTCCATCTTAGCGTTCGACCACCCCAACGTCTATACAAGGGATTGCGCATGGGTAATATCGAAACTGTCCTTTCCAGTAGTATCGCTGCTGTCTTTTTTGCAGCTTTTGTTGTTGCCGGAACTATGTGGTATGGTTCAGCAACTACCCCGATCGAATTGTTTGGACCGACTCGTTATCAATGGGATCAGGGGTACTTCCAACAAGAGATATATCGACGAATTAGTGCGGAGTTAGCTGAAAATCTAAGTTTATCAGAAGCTTGGTCGAAAATTCCCGAAAAATTAGCCTTTTATGATTACATCGGCAATAATCCGGCAAAAGGGGGATTATTCCGGGCGGGTTCAATGGATAACGGGGATGGAATCGCGGTTGGATGGTTAGGACATCCTATCTTTAGAGATAAAGAAGGTCGTGAACTTTTTGTACGTCGTATGCCCACTTTTTTTGAAACATTTCCGGTCGTTTTAGTAGATGGAGCCGGGATTGTTCGAGCGGATGTTCCTTTTCGAAGAGCTGAATCGAAGTATAGTGTCGAACAAGTCGGTGTAACTGTTGAGTTCTACGGTGGCGAACTCAATGGAGTCAGTTATAACGACCCTGCGACTGTGAAAAAATATGCTAGACGCGCTCAATTGGGTGAAATTTTTGAATTAGATCGTGCTACTTTGAAATCCGACGGTGTTTTTCGTAGCAGTCCACGGGGTTGGTTTACGTTTGGACATGCTTCATTTGCTTTGCTCTTCTTCTTCGGACACATTTGGCATGGTGCTAGAACCCTGTTCAGAGATGTTTTTGCTGGGATTGACCCAGATTTGGATGCTCAAGTAGAATTTGGAGCTTTCCAAAAACTTGGGGATCCAACTACAAGAAGACAAGTAGTCTGATCCAACCTTCTTTTGATGTCTTTCGAATCTATTTTCTTTTTATGATTTGTTATTGATTTTGATATTGATAGAGAGTAGCAGATAAATCTTGCTTTGACTCCCTGTTTTTTTGTCTCTTGCTCTTTCGGTAGCCGAGAGATGGTCCCCAATAAAAGCAAGAAAAAACAAATAGGTATGAAAGCTATAATTGTAAATCACGATCGAATCTATGGAAGCATTGGTTTATACATTCCTCTTAGTCTCAACCCTAGGGATTATTTTTTTCGCTATCTTTTTTAGAGAACCGCCTAAAGTTCCAACTAAAAAATGAAAGTCTTTTCATTATCTCGATTTCAATTGAAGTAATGAGCCTCCCAATATTGGGAGGCTCATTACTTCAACTAGTCCCCATGTTCCTCGAATGGATCTCTTAGTTGTTGAGACGGTTGCCCAAAAGCGGTATATAAGGCGTACCCAGTAAAACTTACAAGTAAACCAGATAGAAAGACGGCGACTAGGGTTGCTGTTTCCATTATTAGAAAAATTCAAGAACACAACGGATCTATGATAAGATCATTTATTTACAACGGAAGAGTATACAAAGTCAACAGATCTCAATGACTACAATAGGATTTATGGTTACACAAACTGTTGAGAACGATTCTCGATCTGGTCCAAAACGAACGAATGTGGGCAGTTTATTAAAACCATTGAATTCAGAATATGGTAAAGTCGCTCCGGGGTGGGGAACGACCCCTTTGATGGGTGTCGCAATGGCCTTATTTGCGGTATTTCTATCTATTATTTTGGAGATTTTTAATTCTTCCGTTTTATTGGATGGAATTTCAATGAATTAGCTCGAGAAGAACTCCAACCTAGCTTTTCAATACCA